CGTCCTATAGGGATCATTGAATCAATGGCAATAAGTCCCGTTTGAAGGGGCTCATATACAGAACGTCTCGAAATAATACCTGGGGCAGGAGATTCAATTAACCGAGATTCAGAAGATGAAATTTCACCTCTACCATCAATAGGTTTAGCGAGAGCATTTATAACACGACCCAAAAAGGCCTCGCTCACAGGGATCTGAGCAATTCTTCCTGTTGCTTTTACAGAACTTCCCTCTTTTATCATCAAACCATCGCCCATTAATACAACGCCAACATTATTTGATTCCAAATTCAAAGCAATACCTATTGTACCCTCTTCAAACTCTATTAATTCACCTGCCATTACTTCATCAAGACCATGAATACGAACAATGCCGTCGCCCACTTGAAGTACGGTACCGGTATTCACAATCTTTATTTCTCTATTATATTGTTCAATACGTTCGCGGATAATATTACTAATTTCGTCAGCTCGAAGAGTTCCCATTAGTATCTCTTTTTTATTTTTCGGAAGGAAGGGGAAAAAATAATACCTTAACTCTAAACTGTAAACTAGAGTAAATAGTCAAAAAGCTAATCAGTTATTTATTCCACAGACCCGAGGATACCAATATTATCACTGATAGTACGAAAATGTAATTCGCTATTCAAACAACTATTCAAAGTTCCTAGAGCTCTTTTTAAGGCTTGTTGAAAAACTTGTTGTCGGACCTGATTAATTGCTCTTTGTTGTTCAAATAAAATAGTTTCATTTTTAAAATTTTCTAATCGTTTCAAACTATCTAAAGTAGCATTAATCAAATTGACTTTTTCTCGTTCTATCTCAGAGTATCCATTCGTTCGATAATCATCTGCTTCCATTTCCATTTTCCGTAATCGAGCCCGGGCTCTTTCGAACTGCTCAATGGCTCCTCTACGTAATTCTTCTGAATTTTGAATAGTACTCAAGATCTTCTGTTTTCGCTTATCTAATAAATCATTTAATGAAAGTAGATTATCTTTCAATTCATTTCACAACTAGAATATCTCTTCCCGAACCAAACATGAATCTTTCGATTCATTTGGCTCTCACGCTCAATTGTTTATTTTCTTTGATGGGCATTCCCATATATTTGAATAAAATGAGCCTATCCTCTCTTTTCTGTTCGTATTCAAAGATATTGAAACTGATATATTTTAGGAGGACTCTTCAGACCAGACAAAAAAATAAAAAATTGTCAGCAAAGTTGTTTATTTATTTGTTCTTTATTTACAACCTCTTAAAAAATAAAAAATTAGATGAAAATTTTAATAGAATTATAAACTTCATTTGAGAATGAGATTTAAATTTTTTTTTTATCCAAAAAATTCCAAAAATTTCTATAATAAATAGGTCGTCTATTCGGCAGTGGATAAAAAAAAGGGGGAGGGAAAGATACCCATCTTTCCAGTAAATGGTTCAAATTATTTTATCCATATGAGTGTTCTACATCGGATAAATTCAAATTTTTCCTTTTTTATCATTTTAAAACCATTTCGTTACTAACGTAGCAGTAGAAAGAATACCATGCTATGCTGTGCCTGGACTTCAAATAATTTATCTTTAACCATGTAAAAGACCTCAATATTCTTGGTTGATAGAGAATCAAAGTTTATTTACCAATTAATCACGAAATGCTATGGTTCTTACATATGATTTCTGAATGAAATCCAATTCGGAAGTAATTCGTCGAGATTGTACACCCTTTTTCCTATTTCTGCTATAAAAAATAAGACAAAAATATAAAGAAAGTGAAGCCGGCTAAATCCAACCTATTTTTGAAATACACAACTCGCACACACTCCCTTTCCAAAAAAAATCAATACACCCAGCACGACGCTTAGATTTATTGGATTTGTTGCTAAAATATCAGTATTAAACTCGAAACTTCCAACGGATGGCCAGTGCCCCACGGAAACAAAAGAATCGGTTATATTTATCATATGCTCCCCTCTTATAGATAGGACTAACAAAGAACAGAGTTCTTTTTTTATCACTCCGCTCGTCCCCCCCCCTTTTTTACATTTTTATTCCTTTTTTACATTTTTATTCTACGATGAAAGAAAAAATTAAACAAAAGGATTTGCAAATAAAAGAGCTAATGCCACGACCAGTCCATAAATTGTTAAAGCTTCCATAAAAGCCAAACTAAGCAATAAAGTACCTCGTATTTTACCCTCTGCTTCTGGTTGTCTCGCAATACCTTCTACAGCCTGGCCCGCAGCAGTACCTTGACCAACCCCAGGTCCAATAGAAGCAAGCCCTACAGCCAATCCAGCAGCAATAACAGAAGCAGCGGAAATCAGTGGATTCATGGTAAGTTCCTCGCACAAAAAAAAGAAATGGTTAATGATACAACCAACTAAGAAATTAATACTTATCTTTATCATTAAAATGGATCGAGTCGAAATAGCTCAAAATTAAAAAGGGAAATCAGAATATTGTGGGCTAGCAAAAAAAAAGATGGGGATAATTCCTATCTAACTAGTAAATAACATATACCTTTTTTCTTCCATAACGTAAATTACCTCTAATTTTTCTTCTTTCTATTCAATCGTATTCTCGAACCATTCTTCAAAACATACACAAAGATTGATACTCATAAGCATTACATATATGTAGTAGGACCTTTTTCTCTTTAAAATTCTGCAATATCATTTATCTTTATTCATATATACATAGATATATATGCATATATTTGCATTTTATTTTCCAACTTATATTGAACCTTGCATTACTGAAATTGGGATAAGCTTCAAAAAAGACTATTTAGAAAATTAGTCAATGATGACCCTCCATGGATTCGCCTATATAAGCTGCAGCCAAAGTTGCAAAAATAAGAGCTTGAATACCACTTGTAAATAATCCAAGAAACATGACGGGTATAGGAACTACTGAAGGCACTAAAGAAACAAGAACAACTACTACTAATTCATCAGCCAATATATTCCCGAAAAGTCGAAAACTAAGAGATAAAGGTTTTGTAAAATCTTCTAGGATATTAATTGGTAAAAGTATTGGAGTTGGTTGAATGTATTTACCGAAATATCCCAATCCTTTTTTGCTAAGACCCGCATAGAAATATGCCGCTGACGTGGGTAAAGCTAAAGCAACAGTAGTATTTATATCATTCGTGGGCGCAGCTAACTCCCCATGAGGTAACTTTATAATTTTCCAAGGTAAAAGAGCACCTGACCAGTTAGAAACAAAAATAAATAGGAACATCGTTCCAATAAATGGAACCCAAGGACCATACTCCTCTCCAATCTGAGTTTTGCTCAAATCTCGAATAAATTCAAGAACATATTCGAAGAAATTCTGACCGTCGGTCGGAATGGTTTGTGGATTCCGAACAACTATGATGACTGAACCTAATAAGATAGCAATTACAACCCAAGAAGTGATAAGTACTTGGGCATGAATTTGTAAACCTCCTATTTGCCAATATAAATGTTGGCCTACTTCTACACCTGATATATCGTAAAACCCTTTGAGTGTTTTAATGGAACATGGTATAACATTCATATTGTCCTCTAACAGAAATAAAACTTCAAAAAAGTAATTATTTTTATTCAACCATCTCTTTCTCAATTCATCTATGTTCATTCATGAATTTCAGTTATGAATCGTATATTTAGGATATCCAGAAATCACTTCAAAAAATACCAATCATTTTTTATTTTTTATTCAATATTCAAAACCACTCCAAAAAAAGCAAACCAAAAAAATAGTAACAATCAAAGAAAGTTCACCAAAAATAAACTAATTAGATTTTCAATTAGAAGATAATCAACCTCTTTTTATATAACTAGAACGGCCCTCACAAATTGCAGATACTAATTTGGTAAGAATCAATCGAATCGAAGCTATAGCATCATCGTTGGCCGGAATAGAAATATCTGCAAGATCTGGGTCACAATTTGTATCAATTAAACAAATTGTTGGAATACCCAAAATGACACATTCTCGAAGAACCATATATTCTTCTTGCTGATCAACGATAATTACAATATCGGGCAATCCCGTCATATATTTGATCCCACCCAGATATGTTTGCAAGGTAGATAACTTTCTCTTCAACATTGCTGCATCTCCTTTAGGAAGACGATTGAGTTTTCCCATCTTTTGTTCTGCTCTTAAGTCCCTGAACTTCTGAAGTCTTGTTTCTGTAGTAGACCAATTTGTTAACATACCCCCAAGCCATTTTTTATTAACATAATGACATCGAGCCCTTATTGCTGCTGATGCTACTAAATCCGCTGCTTTCTTTTTGGTGCCAACGATTAAGAATTTTTTCCCCCTACTTGCTGCATCAAAAACTAAATCGCAGGCTTCTGATAAAAAACGAGCAGTTATAGTAAGATTTGTAATATGAATACCTTTACGCTTTGCAGAGATGTAAGGAGCCATTCTAGGATTCCATTTCTTAGTACCATGACCAAAATGAACTCCTGCTTCCATCATTTCTTCCAAATTAATGTTCCAATATCGTCTTTCCATTTTACCACACTTTCTCTTTGTTTTTTTCAAAGAGATTCAGTACCCTGTGAAATAAATAATTGTTCCGACGGAACCTTCTACCAGGATTGACTCTTGATCTACAACTCAAACCATCAATTTCATTTCATTCTTGATTTTTTATTTCATTGATTACCAAATACATAATCGAACCAGAGAGTTCAAGTAAAAAAAAAGAACCTCTTGTTAGGAATTACTAAATTACATTATGTAAATGATTAATTTGATGTCTCATGAAAATTTTTTGGGCCGCAAGAACAAAATAATTCTCTATGGTGTAACAAAATATCTCTCATTTCCAACTCGAATATATTCTTCTTTTTTATTTTCAAATGAGTATTTTTGTCTTGCTTTAAACGATGTACTAATTTTTTGAACCCGGTACCAACCGGTATAATCCCCCCCAAAACTACGTTCTCTTTGAGACCTTTCAACCAATCAATACGACCTCGTAGAGCAGCTTTTGATAAAACTCGAGCAGTTTCTTGAAAACTAGCTTCGGATATGAAACTTTGAGTATTAAGAGATGACTTCGTGATTCCCAATAAGATTGCCCGATAACAGATTGCTTCGTCCAAAATACGCCCTGCTCGCTCTGCTCGCAACAATCCGATTAATTCCCCAGGTGAAAAAACATTAGACATTCCATCTTCTGAAACCAACACTTTTGATGTTACTTGACGTACAATAATTTCTATATGTCTATTATGGATCTGTACTCCCTGGGATCGATAAACTTTTTGTATCTTATTAACCAAAGAGATACGACTTTGGGTTATGGTTAATTCAGCTCCAATCAAGAATCCCCAGGGGATCCCAAGAATCTTTCGGATACGTTCGTCCCAACCTTCAACTCTCCTTTCGAGGTTCATCGATATTGAATCAATTGAACGAACTTCTAAGATTTGTTCCACTTTTGGAAGACCTTGCGTTATGTCACCGGATCTAGATTTTTCATATATAAATGTAATTAATGTATCTCCTTCATAAAAGGTTTCCCCATAATGGCCATGAACAGTTGCTCCTGGAGTGACCAAATAGGGCTTAGCTGATCTTATTACTAAAGAATCAACATGAACAATGAAAATTTGACCAGATTTTTTTATGCGTGATCCGTATTTCAATAGACATACATTTTCACAAAGGAATTGTCCAAGGTTAATTATTGTCCATCCCTCTTCATAATAATCATGATGGAGAAAACACCAATTCAAATGGAATAAATTCCAAATGATTTTACTGCATGGATCGGGATTATAAATTCTCCTATTTTCATCTAGGAAAAAATATTTAAATGTAAGTACTTGAAGCACTTGGAAAGTTTGTTTAAAATTTTCAAGTGACAAATATTTTTTTAAAAAGACTTGATTAGAAGTTCTTAAATAGTAAGATGAACAAAAATTCACTATTTTAGGCACAATAGTACCTAAGGGACCCAATAAATACCTAATTGAAATTATGGGATCCGCTTCTTTTGTCGCATTATTATATCTCGAAGTATTGAAGGGGCCCGTTCGAAAACAATTAGATGATGACAAAATTATGAAAGATTTGCATTCCTTATTTCGATTCAACAACGTACCAAAAGTTCCCCCCCGATGTTGGGGAAATGATTGAATCTTCACCTTGGAATCAAAAGGATTTATATGGATACGATCTAATTCACTATTTGAAATCAATCCTGAACCTGCCGTATCATATCTTTTTACAGTATACGAAATAGTGGACTTTACTAACTCAATTCGTAGGAAATCACGAAGCAGATTTTTTGCCCTTATTTCAACAAAAAAAGCATGAATCTCTTCTTTTATAGAACCCCTTTTTTCTTGGTCCCACTTCAATACTAAGCAAGCCCGAACTAATTGAATACTTGTGTGAGAAATTCCTCGAATTGACTTGCCATTTCCATAAAGTATATAATTGACAATTCGAAGTTGGACATTATCCTTTTCCTGCAAGAGATCCTGAGAGAAAAGTGTTGCTAAATTGATCCCATCAGCTATTTCATATGTGATTACGGGCCGAACCAAAACAAAATATTTTTTTTTTGTAGGTGCGATTCGTTGGACATAGATCCAATTTTTAAATTTTTTTGATCCTTTAGAATTTTTTTTTTCCATTCCTGGTGGTATCAAAATACCGCCGTGCCTAGATATTTTATCCATCTCTCCAGGAAAATGAATATCTCCAGAAAAAATTTTCAGTTCCATACTTTTTTTTTTTCTCTCTACTCGCACTAATCCGCCTACTCTACTTCTTGTATTTAAATTTAAAGCAAGTCGTGTATCTATTCCAACAATACTATTGTTCCGGACCATTATGGGCGAAGATCCGGGTAAGATATGCACTTCCTCGGGAATAAAAAAAAATTGATCTACTTTCGTTTGCATTTGATATTTCGGACTAAATTCTTTTGTTCCTCGATACTCAATCAAATCCTCTTTTTTTACCATTGAATCTACTTCGACAATCCCATATTTAGTAATTCCCGAACTGCTTCTTCTGTATCGCGGATCATCAAAATAAGCAAGAATACTATTTTGCCGTAAAATACCATTTCTAGGTATTTTCATCGAAATACCAAAACAGGGTATTAGTTTATTTTCTCGTTCTTGATCATATTGTAAGGGAATCACGAATCTATTTCTTCGCTTTTTAGCCAAGGAATCATCGTAATTATCTTGACGAATAAAAGTAGAAGGATCTATAAGATTCCAATGAACATGAGATATGGTTCTATAAGGTTTTGAATAGTCAATAATTTTCCTATCTTTTTTACCAAAAGTATCCAACAATTTATGTCTTACTTGATCATTAGTAAGTGAGAGATCAAAGATATATCTTTCTTCAAAAGAAAAAGAATTAGCATTCATTTGATCTTGATCCTTGTGGAGTGAAAAAGACACTATATTCGATCTGCATAAACCTCCTGCTAATATCCATAAATGACTTGTTTTTGGTAATA